CAAATTTCTAAAAATGTAAATTAGGGTGAAATTACTGTATATTTAGCAAGGTTTTGTAAAATCGAAACCTTGCTAAAAACAACAAAAATTAACATGCAAATGTGTATTTTAATAAAATTTTTCTGGGTGACGCAATTTGGTGGGCCCGATTTAAACTATTAAACTATTAAACTATTAAACTATTAAACTATTAAACTATTAAACTATTAAACTATTAAACTATTAAACTATTAAACTATTAATCAAGCATTCACTAATTTGTCCGGCAGGCATTCATTAATAGGGGACATTCACTGTGAAATGAGGATTAAAGTTGTTCAACCCGAACAAATATGCATTCATTCTCACTATGTGATGTCATTGATTTTTCCCCATAAAAAAATACCAATGCCTTGTTGTTCACGGGTGGTCTTAGCTTGTAGAGAGGCCCATGGTAGCATAGAAGGGATACTTTTTAAAAATCAATCGGGGCGTCCTTCAATTAGAGTCCAACAGATTCACGCCCGTCAAATGTTCCCTGACAGCTACGGCTGTAACTCTACAGACCCTGTTCCTTGGAATGTATCTACGATCCAGCACTATTACAACTGTGGACCGTCTCTTGGAGTTGGGTAAAAGAATAGGGTTCGTGGTAGTAACGAAGGGTATTGGAAGATCAAATTCATATGGTATTTCATATTTTGGGTATGATGATATTTTTATACGTTATTAGATTGACCATTATAAGTTATTAATCGATATAGTTGAAAGAATATGCTTGATTTTATGCAAGTTGAGGTCTTACCTTGTTAATATGAACTCTGCATTCAGGTATGGGTAAAAACAGAATATGAGGATTTTTAGGTTGTTGAAATATTATATTTAGAGGAAAATAAGCTTCAGGATAGTTGAATGTGATTTTTAGTGGATTTTCCAGTTTAATAGATAATTGTTATGATCTGCTAATACCAATACAAGGGAAGGTCCAATAAAGTAGTCATAATATGGGCGATGTCAATCATAGATTTGAGGAATTAATTAATTGGTCAGGTAAAACATATGTCATAATAACATTAGGATTGGAAATGATATGCTTGGTCTAAATAGATGAATGTGGATTATACATAGATGTCTTATAGACATTAAGTAATGAGATAAGTAATATATAGTATTAATGAAATTTAAATAGTAGGGATTGGAGATGATATGCTTGGTCTAAATAGATGAATGTGGATTATACATAGATGTCTTATAGACATTAAGTAATGAGATAAGTAATATATAGTATTAATGAAATTTAAATAGTAGGGATTGGAGATGATATGCTTGGTCTAAATAGATGAATGTGGATTATACATAGATGTCTTATAGACATTAAGTAATGAGATAAGTAATATATAGTATTGGTTGTGTCTAAGGCCTTCCCATGTGGAGGGGGCAGGAGAAAAATGAGAGGGGGATGGGGAGGGGGGGGAGTGTAATAGTAACAATTTGTTAGAGGTTGTGTCTAAGGCCTTCCCATGTGGAGGGGGGCAGGAGAAAAATGAGAAGGGATGGGGAGGGAGTGAGTGCAACTGCCGTTAGTTTTTGATATTGAGGAGTTTATTCTCCAGGGCCCCGGTTGTGGGAATGAGGAGGAGGAAAATAAGGAAGTATAGGGCAGAGGCAATTTGGCCAATAGTGACAAATGGGTCTTCAACCGGTTGTCCTCCAATTCATGTGAGAATAAGGGTGTTGGCAATGAAGGCTCAAAAGAAAAGTTTGGTCATTGGGCGGAACATTAGGCTTCGTTGCTTTGATGTGTGGAGGATTGGTATGAGGAATAAAATTACAATTGAGAATAGGAGGGCTAGGACTCCTCCCAGCTTATTTGGGATTGAGCGGAGGATAGCATATGCGAATAAGAAGTATCATTCTGGCTTGATGTGGGGTGGGGTGACTAGGGGATTTGCTGGTGTAAAGTTGTCTGGATCACCTAGGAGGTTGGGGGAGAAGGTTGATAAACTCGCTAGTGCGCCGACTATAATGGCAAATCCGAGGAGGTCCTTGTAGGAGAAATAAGAGTGAAAGGGGACTTTATCTAGATTTTGATTGAGGCCGGTTGGATTAGATGATCCTGTTTGATGAAGAAATAATAAGTGGATTATGCTTGCTCCGGCGATAGCGAAGGGGAGGATGAAGTGGAAGGAGAAGAATCGGGTTAGGGTGGCATTGTCTACTGAGAAGCCGCCTCAGATTCATTGGACTAGGTTGGTGCCGACATAGGGGGCGGCTGAGAGGAGGTTGGTAATGACTGTGGCGCCTCAAAAGGATATTTGGCCTCATGGTAGGACATATCCAACAAAGGCTGTAGCTATAACTAGAAAAAGTAGGATGACGCCTACGTTTCAGGTTTCTATAAAAAGGTATGATCCGTAGTATAAGCCTCGGCCAATGTGTAGGTAGATGCAGATAAAAAAGAAAGAAGCTCCGTTGGCGTGAAGGTTGCGAAGGAGTCAGCCGTTGTTTACATCTCGGCAAATGTGGGCAATTGATGAAAAGGCTATAGATGTGTCTGCTGTATAGTGTATTGCAAGAAATAGGCCTGTAGCAATTTGGATAATTAAGCAGAGTCCGAGGAGAGAGCCAAAGTTTCATCAAGAAGACAGATTTGCAGGGGCAGGGAGGTCGATGAATGCGTAATTAATAATTTTTAAGATTGGGTGAGATTTTCGGGCTGGGGCCATAGAGTGGTTTTTATAGTTGAAGTACAACAGTAGTTTTTCAGACTATCAGTCTAGGTTAAAGTCCTAGTAGAAATAGTGAAAGAATTGTGTTTATTAATTGGGTTATTGGGGGTTGCTTCAAATCCGTCTCCTTATTATGGGGCATTAGGGTTGGTTGTGGGGGCTGGGGCTGGGTGTTTTGTGTTAGCTAAGGGTGGGGTGACCTTTTTAGCTTTGGTTTTATTTCTTGTATATTTGGGAGGTATAATAGTAGTGTTTGCTTATTGTGCGGCGCTAGTGGCTGAGCCCTACCCGGAGACGTGAGGCAGCCGTGTTGTAGTGGTTTATTTAACATTGTATATTGGGCTGGTTGTAGTGGGGTGAGGGGTGTATGGGAAGTATTGAGGGGAAGTTGGGGGAGAATGAGTTCGCACTTGGTGGGCAATAAAGAGTTCTGAGATGTGAGGTGTAACACAAATATATCAAGCTGGGGGTTTCGTGTTGATACTTACGGGTTGGGGGTTGTTGGTTACGCTTTTTGTGGTTTTAGAGGTTGTCCGAGGACATAAAAGTGTTGCGTTACGGTCAGTGAGGTAGGGCTGGTAGTAGAAATAAGGCTAATACGAGGGAGATAAAGAATAGTGCCAGATAAAGTTGGATTATGGCTTTGTGTGTAATACGGACTATTTTAGTAGGGCGCAGTTGAGCCGAGGGTAGTACGTCGGCCGCAAGGAATTTTATTCAAGCATTTTCAATTACATGTGAAATAGCTTGTCAGGCGGAGTTTAGTACGACAGCTGTAAAAATTCGGTGAGCGATTCGGCTGTAAAATGATGGATCATAGTTTTTAGAAGTAGCATGGTGTGTGGAGGGGGTTAGTCAAGATAGATGAGCTAGATCATAGGCTATTGCAAATGAAAGGAAGGTAATGACTAAAGCTGTTATTTTTATATACGTCGGTATAGTGTGGGTGGTTGGGAGTTCTGGGAAGAGAAGACAAAAAAGGAGTGGTCCGCAAATGATGCTCCCAATGGCGAGGCGTGTGATTGGACCTTTTACTATTGGAAGTTTTTCGTCAAAGGAGATAATTGGGTTAATTCGAGGTTGGTTTATGGCGGCATAATAAATTAGTCGAAGACTATAAACAGCGGTGAAAGAGGTGGCAATTAGGGTTAATAAAATGGCTGTTGTATTTGCGTAGGATGTGATTGTGGTTTCAATAATTGCATCTTTTGAATAAAATCCGATTAGAAAGGGGGTGCCTACTAGAGCAAGGCTTCCTACGACGGTGCAGGTAGTTGTGATTGGTAGGGCTTTATGGAGTCCCCCTATAAAGCGAATGTCTTGATTGTTATTAAGGTTATGAATAATAATTCCGGAGCATATGAAGAGTATTGCTTTAAAAAAGGCGTGAGTGCAAATGTGAAAGAATGCCAAGTTTGGAAGATTAGTTCCGATTGACACCATTATTAGGCCAAGTTGGCTTGAGGTGGAGAAAGCAATAATTTTTTTAATATCATTTTGGGTTAGGGCAGACATAGCGGCGAAGGCGGAAGAAATTGCCCCGAGACATAGACAAGTTGTCAGGGCCAGTTGATTTTGAGTAATTAGGGGGTGGACGCGAACTAGTAAAAAAACCCCGGCTACTACTATGGTACTAGAGTGAAGTAGGGCTGATACAGGGGTTGGCCCTTCTATGGCTGAAACAAGTCACGGGTGGAGCATGAATTGGGCTGACTTACTTGCGGCTGCTACAATGAAGGCAATAAGAAGTGGGGTGGGGGGGTATGTAGAAAAAATATAGTCGAAGTTTGTGGATATTGAGTTTTTGATCAGTCAGCAAAATGCTAGAAGAAATCCGATATCTCCAATGCGGTTATAGAGAACGGCTTGAAGTGCGGCCGTGGCTGCATCGCTTCGAGCATGGTATCAGCCAATAAGGAGAAATGATATAAATCCCACCCCTTCTCAGCCGATGAATAAAATGACCATATTTCCTGCTGAGATAAGAGTGATTATTGCTAATAAGAAGATTAGGAGGTGTTTGGAGAATGAGTCTATTTTTGGGTCCTGTTCTATATATCAATTGGAAAATTCGAGAATTGATCAGGTTACTAGTAGGGCAATTGGTAAGAAGACAACCTGGTATATGTCAAATTTGAGGGTAATATTAAGCGTTGTAATACCCATGTTCAACCATTCTCAGTCTGAGAAGGTGTTGAATTCTTTATTGGGTCCTTGATACATAAATGTTACTAGAGGAATGAGAGAATAGAAGAATGCAGTTTTTACTGCTGTTTTGGCATTTACATGAAGGGTTTGTGAGGAGGAGCGAAGGAGGGGGGCGAGAATTGTAATAACTGCTAGAGCAGTAAAGGTAAAGCCGAGCAGGTTTGGGGCCATAAATGGTTTTGATGTGGAGCGGGTAAAGGGGGGGGGGTGTCCTAGTTCGAGCAAGCCATGGAATTGAACCATAGTAGTGAGGAATTAGCAGTACCCATATGCGCCAGACAGGCTCGGTAGACAGAAAGGTGTCATCTTTCATTTCTAGAATCACAATCTAGGGTTTTGTTTAAACTATGTCTACATAGAAGGATAAGTTCTGGCTTGAGAATAAGTAGTAAACCAGGCAAAATGTGTAAGAGAAGCAGAATATGTTCTCGAATGTGGAATGGGAATAGGGTTTTTAGGTGATTTGGAAGAGGTCCTCGTTGAGTTGATCATAGTACATAGAGGGTATAAGCGGTGGTAAAGACTAGGTTTAAAGCCACTGCTAGGAAGGCGATGGGGGATCAATTGAAGATAGAGATTATAATAAGTAGTTCACTAATGAAACTTGGTGTCGGGGGAATTGCCATGTTAAATAGAATGACTATAAGTCATCAAGCATTGGCTAAGGGAAAAATTAATATTGAGCCTCGTAGAAGAATTATGGTTCGGCTGCTTGTTCGTTCATATGCTGTATTAGCTAGGCAGAAGAGTGCCGAAGATGTAAGTCCGTGGGTGATTATTATTACTATAGCCCCAGAATAGCTTCATTGGGTGGAGACTAGGGCGGCTACAACGACTAGGTTTATATGACTAACAGAGGATATGGCGATAAGGGACTTTAGGTCTGTTTGGCGGAGACAAAGGAGAGCGGTGGCTAAGATGCCTAAGATAGCAATAAGTATAAAAAATAATGTATTGTTGAGGGTATTTTCTTGTAAAAAGATGGATGTACGTAGAATTCCATAGCCTCCTAATTTTAGCAAAGTACCTGCTAGGACTATAGATCCGGCGATTGGTGCTTCTACGTGGGCTTTGGGAAGTCATAAGTGAAGGCAGTACAGGGGGAGTTTAACAAGGAAGGCTACGTTAAATATTAGTCAAAATAGGCCCGGGTAATTGGTTGGTTGTTGGGTAATAGAAAAGGTGAACATAAGGGTTGGGAGAAGAGAGCCATGTGTTGAATAAATTTTTGTTATCCATAAAATTAGGGGAATAGCTCCTAGTATGGTATAGAAAGCAATATATATGCCGGCTTCGAGTCGGCGTTCTTGAGCCCCTCAGCGAGCAATAATAATTATTGTTGGGACTAAAGAGGCTTCGAAGAAAATAAAAAATAACATAAGATCAGATGCTGTGAAAGCTAGGAGGGTGGTGAGTTGAAGAAATGTGCTGTTAGCAATATATGTTCGTTGGCGGTCAATTGGTTCTAGGATAATTTTACTTTGACTAGCAAGAAGAGTAAGGGGAAATAGTCAGCAGGTGAGAATGGCCAGGGGGCCGGAAATTTTGTCAATAAGAAATAGTGAATTTGTGAAGTCGAAGTCTTGAAGAAAAAATCAGCAGATAGACATGAAGGCAATAGAGAACCCTTGAGCGGTGGTTGTTGATCAGAGGTGTTTTGGGGGTGATAAAAGAATGGTTGGGAATAATGAGAGTCAGGCAAAAATGATTATTAACATTGTAGGAGGTTTAAGGTTTTCAAGTTATCACTGCCATGTGAGCGGGCAGTGGCAATTATTAGGGAAAGTCCAAGGCCGGCTTCACATGCAGATATTGTTAATATAATCAAAGGAAACATTAGAGAAGAGGGGGTCAGTTGACTGGGTCAGAGGCTTAGGGCAATATAAATAGTAAGTATTATTCCTTCAAGGCATAAAAGTGCGGAGAGTAAGTGTGTGCGGTGAAAAGAAAGGCCCATGAAAACGATTGTAAATATTGTAATCAATAGAAAGATCATCAGAGATGTTATGGATTCAAACCATAGTTTACTGAGCCGAAATCAGTTGTCTTTATTGGACTAACAGCTCATTCGGCTCACTCAAGTCCTCCTTGAAGTCATTCGTAGATAAAGCCGATGGTGAGAAGCAGTAAAATGATAGAGGCTCAAAAGATTGTTGTAGTTGGGTTCGGGAGCTGTATTGCCCACGGAGAGGGGAGAAGGAGGGCAATTTCTAGGTCAAATAGTAAAAATAGAATAGCGACAAGGAAGAATCGCATGGAATATGGGAGTCGTGCGGATCCGAGGGGGTCAAAGCCGCATTCATAAGGAGATAGCTTTTCTGTATCGGGTTTGATTAGGGGGAGTCAGAAGCTAACAATAGCTAGAATTAGGACTAGTGTGATGGTTATAAGGATAAATACTAACACTATTTTCTCTTGGGTTTAAACCAAGATTAAATGATTGGAAGTCATTTGTACTATTTGTACTAAGAAAACAGGAACCTCATCAGTAGATTGATACATAAAGGAAGAGTCATACTACATCAACAAAATGTCAGTATCATGCGGCAGCTTCAAATCCAAAATGATGTTGAGAGGTGAAGTGAAAAAATACTTGTCGGAGGAAGCATATAAGGAGGAAAAGTGATCCAATGATTACATGAAGGCCGTGAAATCCTGTAGCCACGAAGAAGGTGGTACCATAAATGCCATCTGCAATTGTAAATGGGGCTTCGTAGTATTCTATAGCTTGAAGGGCTGTGAAGTATAGGCCAAGAATAATAGTAAGAGCTAGAGCTTGAATGGCGCCTTCTCGGTTGGCTTGTATGATGCTGTGGTGGGCTCATGTAACGGAGACCCCAGAGGCTAGGAGAACTGCAGTATTAAGAAGCGGGACTTCAAATGGGTTTAATGGGGTGATGCCTGTGGGTGGTCAGCATTCGCCAACTTCTGGGGTTGGGGCAAGGCTAGCATTATAAAATGCTCAAAAAAATCCGAAAAAAAAGAAAACTTCTGATGTAATAAAAAGAATTATTCCGTATCGCAGGCCTTTTTGTACGGGTAGCGTGTGATGGCCTTGGAAGGTGCCCTCTCGGACAATATCTCGTCATCATTGGTATATCGTTAATAGGGTTGAGGCAAGGGCAAATATTAATACTAGGGGGGTGTTGAAGTGGAATCATGCAGCTAGTCCAGAGGTTAGGAGAAAGGCGGCTGCGGCTCCTATTAGTGGTCAAGGGTTGGGGTCAACTATGTGAAATGCGTGAGCTTGATGAGCCATAAGTGTTTTCTTGGAGATACAGGCTTAGTAGAAGTACAAAGACGTAGGCTTGAATTATTGCTACGGCAACTTCAAGCAGGGTAAGAAGAATAAGTGTAATAAAGGTAAGTGAGGCAATGGTAATTGATATGGGTAATATGGCTGAAGTGGCCATTGAAATGAGTTGAATTAGTAGGTGGCCTGCAGTTAAGTTTGCTGTAAGTCGAACCCCTAAGGCTAGGGGGCGGATGAATAAGCTGATAGTTTCAATAATAATTAAGATTGGGATTAGTGGGGTTGGGGTACCTTCAGGGAGAAAATGTGCTAAGGAGGCTGCTAATTGATTTCGAAGGCCAATAATAACGGTTGCAAGTCAAAATGGAACTGCTAAGCCAAGGTTTATTGACAGCTGTGTTGTCGGGGTAAATGTATAGGGTATTAGACCTAGTAGATTTATACCCAAGAGAAAGATTATTAGTGAAGTAAAGATGAAGGCTCACTTATGGCCGGGAAGATTAAGTGGGAGAAGAATTTGTTTAGAAAAGGTCTTTAAAAATCAGGCTTGGAGTGTAACAAGGCGGTTAGAGACTCATTGTTTTGATGGGGTGGGGGTTAGAAGTCAAGGTATTAGTATAGCAATTAAAATGAGGGGGATGCCAAGTATAGTGGGAGAAGCAAATTGGTCGAAAAGGTTAGTTATCATAATCAGGTTCAAGTATGTTTTGTAGTTTTTGCAAATTTAAGGGTGGGTTCATTGAGGAATGAGTGGGATAAAATTTTTTGGGGGGCTAACGAAATAAAAATAAATCATGTAAAGACAAAGATAAAAAACCATGGGGAGGGTAATAGTTGGGGCATGTCATTAAGGGTGGGTGGAGTCACCTATCTACAACTTAAAAGGCTGTCGCTGGGCCATATAGCTTCTTAATGATTCGTTGTGGGAGCTTAATCAGTTTAAAAAGTTGGGGACTGGTAGGGCTTCAACCACGATTGGTATAAAACTATGGTTAGCTCCGCAGATCTCAGAACATTGACCATAATAAACTCCCGGGTGGGCAATAAGAAAAGAGGTTTGATTTAGTCGTCCTGGGATGGCATCTGTTTTTACTCCCAGGGCAGGAACAGCCCAAGAGTGAAGGACATCTTCAGCTGTTACAATGGTTCGGGTTACGGTGCCGATTGGGGTTACTATTCGATTATCTACTTCTAAAAGACGAAATTGACCGGGGATCAGGTCGTTGGAGGGGGTTATATATGAATCGAAGTTTAAGTCTGTAAAATCTGAATATTCATAACTTCAGTATCATTGATGGCCAACGGTTTTGATAGTTATATCTGGGCTGCTAATTTCATCTATTAGGTAAAGAATGCGGAGTGATGGGAGTGCAATGACGATGAGAATAATAGCGGGTATAATTGTTCAGATTATTTCAATCTCTTGCGCATCAATGGTATTAGTGCTTGAAAGTTCAGTGGTTATAAGTGTAACAATAATGTATAAGACAAGCATACTAATTAAGAGTACTGCTATTAGGGCATGGTCATGAAAATGTAATAGTTCTTCTATAATAGGGGAGATTGCGTCTTGGAGGCCAAGTTGGGTTGGGTAAGCCATTGAGAGGAGTACAGGGGGTTTAACTAGTAACTTTACTTTGACAAAGTAATATTATATTTTAACTAAGTCCTCAAGAAAGTGACAGAGGGGTTATGTGTCTGACTTGAAATCAGATTACGGGGGTTCAATTCCCTCCTTTCTCGGCCGACTTTTACTGAGAATGCGGCTTCTTCAAATGTGTGATGGTGTGGTGGGAATCCGAGTAGCCATTCAATATTTGTTGGGGTTAATTCTGGGTCTATAAAGTGTCGTTTGGCTGTAAAAGCCTCTCAAATAATAAATATTATTATGATAACACCTACAAGGGAGATTAAAGAGCCAACGGAGGAGACAGTATTTCAAAGTGTATAGGCGTCAGGGTAATCAGAATAACGACGGGGTATTCCGGCTAGGCCTAAGAAGTGTTGTGGGAAGAAAGTGATGTTTACTCCGGCAAATATTACCCCAAATTGGATTTTAGTCCATGAATTATGTAAGGTGAAGCCTGTAAATAGGGGAAATCAGTGTACAAATCCGGCCATGATTGCAAAAACAGCCCCCATAGATAAGACATAGTGGAAGTGGGCAACTACGTAGTATGTGTCATGAAGGACAATATCGATAGAGGAGTTGGCTAGGACAATCCCTGTCAGTCCACCGACAGTAAATAAGAAAATAAAGCCTAGGGCTCATAGTATGGGGGCTTCTCATTTAATAATGCCTCCGTGTATAGTAGCTAATCAGCTAAAGACTTTGACGCCTGTTGGAATGGCAATGATTATGGTAGCTGAAGTAAAATATGCTCGTGTGTCTACATTTAGGTCAGTGGTGAATATGTGATGTGCTCAAACAATAAAGCCTAATAGGCCAATAGAGAGTATGGCTCATACTATACCCATATAGCCAAATGGTTCCTTTTTGCTGGAGTAGTAAGCTACAACATGTGAAATAATTCCGAACCCAGGAAGAATAAGAATATAAACTTCTGGGTGCCCAAAAAATCAGAAGAGGTGTTGGTATAAAATTGGGTCACCTCCTCCAGCAGGGTCAAAGAAAGTTGTATTAAGATTACGGTCTGTTAGAAGCATGGTAATGCCTGCGGCTAAGACTGGGAGAGACAGGAGTAGTAGGACAGCCGTAATTAAAACAGATCAGACGAATAGGGGGGTTTGATACTGGGTAGTTGATGGGGGTTTTATATTTAGAATAGTTGTGATAAAGTTGATGGCTCCGAGAATTGATGACACACCGGCGAGGTGTAGAGAAAAAATAGCTAGATCTACAGAAGGGCCCGCGTGAGCGAGATTTCCGGCAAGGGGGGGGTAAACAGTTCATCCGGTTCCGGCCCCGGCTTCAACTGTGGAAGATGCCAAGAGAAGAAAGAAGGATGGTGGGAGGAGTCAGAAGCTTATGTTATTTATACGGGGGAAGGCTATATCTGGGGCTCCAATTATTAAAGGAACCAATCAGTTACCAAATCCGCCGATTAAAATTGGTATAACCATGAAGAAAATTATGACGAAGGCATGAGCTGTAACAATTACATTATAGATTTGATCATCACCAAGGAGTGTCCCGGGCTGACTTAGTTCAGCTCGGATTAAGAGACTAAGGCCAGTTCCGATTATTCCGGCCCAGGCGCCAAAGACGAGGTATATTGTACCAATATCCTTGTGGTTAGTTGAAAAGAGTCAGCGGGTAGATATCACAGGTAAAGTGGCCGAGCAGGTGGTGGGTTGTAGCCCCGAAGACGGAGGTTCAAGTCCTCCCTTTACCAGGCCTTGGAGTGTTAACACGTGTGGTTGCAAACCTCAAAAAGCAGAATAAATTCCTGCCGGGGCTTCTCCCGTTTTTTAACAACCGGGAGAAGTGATAGAATGAAGCTCGCTGGATTGAGTGTTTAGCTGTTAACTAAAATATTACGGGATCAAGGCCCGTCTTTCTAGCTAGGACTTTAGCTTAATTAAAAGTTTTTGAGTTGCATTCATAAGATGTAGATTAATCATCTGCAAGTCCTACAGAAACTAGGAGGTTTTAACTCCTGCTTAGGGCTTTGAAGGTCCTTGGTCTGTTTTAGCCTAAGTTTCTATATAATAAGAAGGAGTGTGGGGGACATTGGAAAAATAAGGAGGGCTAATGTGTTAAAGGTGGCTGTTGTAAAGTGGGTTTTAGTTGTTCGTCAGTTAATTAAGGAGTTGGGAGTATTTGGGGGTAGTGTAAGAATAATAATATATGTCAGTCGTAGATAAAAAAAGAGGGCAAGAAGCGAAGCTAATATAATAATTACAATAAGGAGAAGAGTATTTTGTTTTGCGAGTTCTAAAATAATCAATAGTTTTGGTGAAAATCCTGTAAGTGGTGGAAGTCCAGCTAATGATAGTAGGGTTAACATGGTGGTTGTAATCAAGATGGGGGATTTGGGTCATGAGGAAGAGATTTCGGATATTTTTGTTGAGGTTATTGATATAAGGGAGAGGAATATTGCGGCTGTTATAATGACATAGAGAGTGAAGTTAAAGAGCATAAGTTGTGGACTAAATTTTAGCACAATGATTATTCAGCCAAGGTGACCAATTGAAGAGAAGGCTATGATTTTTCGTAATTGAGTTTGATTAATACCACCTCAGCCTCCGATAAGAATGGAGGTTAGTCCTATAATAATTAATAGGTTAGTGTTAATTAGGTGGGAGATTTGTAGGAGAAGGGTAATAGGAGCAATTTTTTGTCAAGTGGATAAAATGAGGCCTGTAGATAGTGGGATACCTTGAATGACTTCAGGCATTCAGAAGTGGAGGGGGGCTAGGCCTAATTTTATTATGAGGGCTATGGATAGGGTGATTGTGTATGGGTCAGATAGGAGGGTGATGGCCCACTCTCCTGTTTGTCAGGCATTTATTGTGGAGGAGAATAAGATTAGGGCAGAAGCTGAGGCTTGTGTTAAAAAGTATTTAGTAGCAGCCTCAATAGCTCGTGGGTGGGGCATTTTGGTTATGAGTGGAATAATAGCGAGGGTGTTGATTTCTAGTCCAATTCAGGCTAGAAGTCAGTGGTGGCTTATAAGGGTTGTTGTAGTTCCAATTGCTAGGCTCAAGAGTACGATTACAAGTGCAGTAGGGTTAATAAGTAAAGGAAGGGTTTTAACCTACATTGTTGGGGTATGGGCCCAAAAGCTTGATTAGCCGACTTTACTGGGGTAGTAAGGGGAGGGTTTTAACCAACATTGTTGGGGCATGAGCCCAAAAGCTTAATTAGCTGACCTTGCTAAGGAATAGCATAATGGAAGTGCGAAGAGTTTTGATCTCTTAGGTGTAGGTTCAATTCCTACTTTTTTAAGAAAATGAGGGGGTTTGAACCCCTATAAGTCTCCCTATCAAGGAGAACCCTATCTTTCGGGCACGTTTTCATGTTGTGGGGGGAGAGATAAATAGTGCTGCAGGCATAGAGATGTGGAAAATGACTATTACTAGGGTAATAGGTAGGAAGTTTTTTCATACAAGGTGTATTAGTTGATCGTATCGAAATCGGGGGTAGGAGGCGCGGACTCATAAGAATACTATAGATAAGAGGGATGCTTTAATTATCAGGGTGGTTGTGGGTGTTATTGCATAGGTGGGTGAGCCTAAAAAAATAATAGTTGATAGGGTATTTATCATTAAGATGTTGGCATATTCGGCGAGAAAAAATAAAGCAAATGGTCCGCCTGCATACTCTACGTTAAACCCGGAGACGAGTTCAGATTCGCCTTCAGTTAAGTCAAAGGGGGCCCGGTTGGTCTCGGCTAGCGTTGATACAAATCATATCAGTGCAAGGGGTCATAGTGGGATAATGAGTCATGTATATTGTTGTGTGGCGCTGAAGTTGGCTAAAGAGAATCCTCCGGCAAGGATAATTGCACATAAAATGATTAGGGCTATGGCGACTTCGTAGGAGATTGTTTGGGCAACGGCACGAAGAGCCCCAATTAGGGCATATTTTGAATTTGATGCTCATCCTGAGCCGAGGATAGTGTAGACAATAAGACTGGAGAGAGCAAGAATAAATAAGATACCCAAGTTAAAGTCTGAATAGGCAAATGGTATTGGTAGTGGGGTTCATAAAAGTATGGCAAGAATGAGGGCTGTGGTTGGTGCGAGGATGAAAAGAATTTGTGATGCTGTTGATGGGCGAATTGGTTCTTTAATAAATAGTTTTACTCCATCGGCGATTGGTTGTAGTAAACCAAAGGGTCCTACAACGTTTGGGCCTTTGCGGTGTTGCATGTAGCCTAGGATTTTTCGTTCAATTAGAGTTAGGAATGCGACTGCGAGTAAAATGGGGGCAATGTATAGAATGGGTAGTAGGTGTATGAGGAGTAACATTACAGTTAGTGAGGGGACTTGAACCCCCTTGTAAGAGGATTTAGATCTCTCGCATATCCGGTTTTGCTTCATTAACTTCTTGGTCTAAGATGGATTAGTAGGCCTCTACTAATTGAGATTAATTCATTGGTTGAGGGTTGTGGCATACTAAGTATATTGGCCACGTCATTCTGATCCTTTCGTACTGAGAACAACATTTTATAGATAGAAACCGACCTGGATTACTCCGGTCTGAACTCAGATCACGTAGGGTTTTAATTGTTGAACAAACAAACCTTTAGTAGCGGCTGCACCACTGGGATACCCTGATCCAACATCGAGGTCGTAAACCCATTTGTCGATAGGGGCTCTTGAAATGGATTGCGCTGTTATCCCCAGGGTAACTTAGTTCGTTGATCGATTATCGGATCATTTTATGTCAATTTATTGATTCTTAGAGCGGTGGCTCTTGGATTAGGGGGTTAATCCCGTTCGTCGTGGAGGCTTAGTTTTACTCCGCGGTCACCCCAACCTAAAACCAACAGGCAGGACTCTTTAGATGTTAGGGAATTTGTATGTATAGGTTGCTGTTGGGTTTAAAGCTCCATGGGGTCTTCTCGTCTTATATTCTTATCCCCGCTTCTTCACGGGGAGATTAGTTTCACTGATTGGAGGGAGGAGACAGTATAACCCTCGTGATGCCGTTGATACTAGTCCTTATTTAAAGAACAAGTGATTATGCTACCTTCGCACGGTCAGGATACCGCGGCCGTTTAACTATGTCACTGGGCAGGCTAGACCTCTTATAGTTTATCAAGAGGCGATGTTTTTGGTAAACAGGCGGGGTTAAAATTTGCCGAGTTCCTTTTCTCTCTTTTAATCTTTCCAGTAATATTCTTGTGTAAGGTTAACGTTAGGTGGTGTAGGGTTTTCTTGATGTGTTGTTATATCGGGCTCATTTACGTTAACTACCAATGGTGGGTCCATTTTGGTTTATGCTTATATTTTGGAGAAAGTCAATTTCTTGTTACTAGTCTTAGCATGGTGACTTCCATAGTTTATGGGATCATTCAGTATGGATGAGGGGTTTAAAATATGTGGGGGTATTGAGTGGAAGTTTAGGAATGAAGCTTTAACGCTTTTTAAAAGGTGGCTGCTTTTAGGCCCACTTGGTTAAGAAGTATATTTTTACCCTCTGTTAAAGGTTGTTTCCTGTTTCAAATAAGCTGTGCCTTACTTGAATAGCTCTTAAGTTTAATGAGTTGTTTAAGTTAATGTAAAAACTTAAGGTAGAACTAAAATTCTTTTCCTGAATAACCAGCTATTTCTGAGCTCGGTAGGTTTTTCACCACTACTTAAAAATCATCCCACTCTTTTGCGACAGAGACGGGTTGGCTCTATAAAGCTGTTTTGAAGTAGCTCGCTCAGTTTCGGGATATCAAACTGATATTTCGTTTTGCTTGATGTGGACTAGCTAAACCATGATGCAAAAGGTACGAGATGGGGTCTCTACTATTTTATGCTTTGGGGCTATTTCAGATCTATTTCATCATTCCCTTGCGGTACTAAGTATAAAGCGCTAATAAGTCTTTTGATCGCCTCTACTAGAGTGTGAAAATGTTTTATGTAGTGTTTGTTGGTTTTGTGGTACATGGGTTGTTTATAGGCTTGATTTCAGGCTCAAAATGATCAGGGTTTCACGGATATGTTCTCGGTGTAAGCGAGAGGCTTTTGTTAAGCTACATTTTGTTGATCCAAGTGCACCTTCCGGTACACTTACCATGTTACGACTTACCTCTTCTAGGGCGTGTTGATTGATTATAAATTATTTAGTCACTATTGAAGAGGGCGACGGGCGGTGTGTACACGTCCCAGGGCCTAGTTAAAAAGAACACACTATTTTCTTTTTACTACTAAATCCGCCTTCGTGGCTGTGTTTCATGCAGCATTTCGTTTGTTCTAGTATAGAAACTGTAGCCCATTGTCCGCCACTTCATAAGCTGCACCTTGACCTGACGTATTGGTGCTTGTGGCCATTAAACTTACTGTAAGCATTCATATGGTAAGCTTACGACGGAGGTATACAGACTGATTGGCGAGGGGTGGTTAGGTATAGCGGGGATTATCGATTATGGAACAGGCTCCTCTAGGTGGATGGGACACCGTCAAGTCCTTTGGGTTTTAAGCTAAGGCTTGTAATACCCTGGCGTTGGTGGGTGTGAATTAATATTTTACGGGTAGGCATAGTGGGGTATCTGATCCCAGTTTGTTTCCTAGCTGTCGTGTATTCAAGTGATTAATTAGAGTAACTTTCGTTTATGATTTTCTCTAGTTCAAGCTTTTCACGGCTAAGTATAGGTTTCACTCTAATTTGGGGAAACTTTAATCACGCTTAACGCCGGTAACTATCAGTTTGAGCCCATGCGGTTTAGCCGCGGCGGCTGGCACCGAGTTGGCCGGCTCTATTTTCTTTAACTGGGTCAAGCTGTCGCTTATTAGCAATATCTATCACTGCTGAATGCCCTTGGGGGCGTGGTGGGACTAGGCGTTGTGGGCAAATGTTGTGCCTGATGCCGGCTCCTTAGTCTGGTTAAGGGTTTAAGGGTGTCCTCACGGGTGTGCTGAGACTTGCATGTGTAATTTAAGAAAAAATTGATAATAAGGCTAGGACCAAACCTTTCTGCTCTTAGAACTTTTCAGGGTTCGTCTTAGCGTTTTCAGCACTATGCTTTGGGTCTAAGCTATAAAAGCAGGACATAATTTAATAAGAATATTGGCTTTGGGGGCCAGATGTAGAGGTTGAACTCCTTTTGTCCTGAAGTCCTGAGCAGTGGGTTAAGCTGCAATCTTCGGCTTACAAGGTCGGTGCTTTAATTAAGCTATCAGGGCAGCTCTTACTCGGACTTGCACCGGGAGGGGCTGGCCCCTAAAACCAGTGGAAGGCTATTTTCCATTAAGGGC